ATAATGGATCAGATTGTACCAATATCAATCCCTTTTCTTCCATCTATTCCAAAGCAAGAATTCAACAAAATCAAGGAACTATTCATACGTTGTTGAATAGAAATAAGGAATGCCAATCGTTGATAATTTTATCATCATCCAATAGTTTTCGAATGGGTCCGGTAAAAAATCACAGTGTGATAAAAGAATCAATTCACAAAAATCCTCCAATTTCAATTAGGAATTCGTTGGGCCCCTTAGGAATAGCCTTTCCCATTGCGAATTTTTATTCATTTTATCATTTATTAACTCATAATCATATATTGATAACTAACTATTTACAACTTGACAATTTAAAACAAACGGTTCAAGTAATTAAATATTATTTAATGGATGAACATGGGAAAATTTATAATCCCGACCTCTCCAGTAAGATTTTTTTGAATCCATTCCATTTGAATTGGTATTTTCTCGATCATAATTGTTGTGAAAAGACATCTACAATAATGAGTCTTGGGCAGTTGATTTGTGAAAATGTATGTATAGCCAAAAAAAGACCCCGCCTAAAATCGGGTCAAGTTATACTTGTTCAAGTTGACTCTATAGTAATACGATCCGCTAAGCCTTTTTTGGCCACCCCGGGAACAACTGTTCATGGCCATTATGGGGAAATCCTTTACGAAGGAGAAACTTTAGTTACATTTATTTATGAAAAATCGAGATCTGGTGATATAACGCAGGGTCTTCCAAAAGTGGAACAGGTATTAGAAGTGCGTTCGATCGATTCAATATCGATGAATCTAGAAAAAAGGATTGAGGTTTGGAACGAATGTATAACAAGAATTCTTGGAATTCCCTGGGGATTTTTGATTGGTGCTGAACTAACTATAGTGCAAAGCCGTATCTCTTTGGTTAATAAGATACAAAAAGTTTATCGATCTCAGGGGGTGCAGATTCATAATAGGCATATAGAAATTATTGTACGTCAAATAACATCAAAGGTTTTGGTTTCAGAAGATGGAATGTCTAATGTTTTTTCACCCGGAGAACTAATTGGATTGTTACGAGCGGAACGAATGGGGCGCGCTTTAGAAGAAGCGATCTGTTACCGAGCCATCTTATTGGGAATAACAAGAGCATCGCTCAATACTCAAAGTTTCATATCTGAGGCGAGTTTTCAAGAAACTGCTCGGGTTTTAGCAAGGGCGGCTCTCCGGGGCCGTATTGATTGGTTGAAGGGTCTGAAAGAGAACGTTGTTTTGGGGGGGATGATACCTGTTGGTACCGGATTCAAAGGATTAGTATACCCTTCAACTTCAAAACAACATAACAACATTCCTTTGGAAACAAAAAAAAAGAATCTATTCGGGGGGGAAATGCGAGATATTTTGTTCCACCACAAAAAATTATTGGATTCGTCCCTTATCAAAGAATTTCCATGATACACTAAAACAATCATTTATAGGATTTAATGACTCCTAAGAGTGGATTCATCCTTTTCACTATATTTGGTAATCAAAAAAATAATGAATAAAAAGTTTTGGTTGTCTATCTACGGCCAATCTACGGTAGAAGAGAAAGTTCCGTCGGAACAATTATTTCAGTTTCAGGGTTCCTTCTTTTTTTTTTTTTAAAGAATAGAGGGTGTGGGGAGAAATGACAAGAAGATATTGGAACATCCGTTTGGAAGAGATGATGGAGGCAGGAGTTCATTTTGGCCATGGTACTAGGAAATGGAATCCAAAAATGGCACCTTATATTTCTGCAAAGCGTAAAGGTATTCATATTATAAATCTTACTAAAACTGCCCGTTTTTTATCAGAAGCTTGTGATTTGATTTTTGATGCGGCAAGTAGGGGAAAACAATTCTTAATTGTTGGTACCAAAAATAAAGCAGCTGATTCAGTAGCGTGGGCTGCAATAAGGGCCCGGTGTCATTATGTTAATAAAAAATGGCTTGGCGGTATGTTAACGAATTGGTCCACTACTGAAACCAGGCTTTATAAGTTCCGGGACTTAAGAATGGAACAAAAAACGGGGAAATTCAATCGTCTTCCGAAAAGAGATGAAGCTATGCTGAAAAGACAATTATCTCGCTTGCAAACATATCTGGGCGGAATTAAATATATGACAGGGTTACCCGATATTGTAATCATCGTCGATCAGCACGAAGAATATACGGCCTTGCGAGAGTGTATCACTTTGGGAATTCCAACAATTTGTTTAATTGATACAAATTGTGACCCCGATCTCGCAGATATTTCGATTCCAGCAAATGATGACGCTATATCTTCAATCCGATTAATTCTTAACAAATTAGTATTCGCAATTTGTGAAGGGCGTTCTAGCTATATAAGAAATCCTTGATTAATAATAAGATAAATAACTTACTTCGGAAGTCCCATAGATTTCGGGAACAGCTTACTCTTTTTTCTTAATTCTAAAAAAGAAATAATGGGGATATTATGTAATTAGTTAGTATTCAAAATATCCGATTCAAGTAGGCAAAGAGGTGGTTGAATCAAAAAATTTTTGTTTAAAGTTTGATTTTTTTAGAGGGCAATATGAACGTTCTATCATGTTCCATCAACACACTAAAGGGGTTATATGATATATCCGGTGTGGAAGTAGGCCAACATTTCTATTGGCAAATAGGGGGTTTCCAGGTCCACGGTCAAGTACTTATTACTTCTTGGGTTGTAATTGCTATCTTATTAGGTTCAGCCGCTATAGCTGTTCGTAACCCACAAACTATTCCGACTCGCGGGCAGAATTTCTTCGAATATGTTCTTGAATTTATTCGAGATGTAAGTAAAACTCAAATTGGCGAAGAGTACGGTCCTTGGGTTCCTTTTATTGGAACTATGTTTCTATTTATTTTTGTTTCTAATTGGTCAGGAGCTCTTTTACCTTGGAAAATAATACAATTACCTCATGGAGAGTTAGCTGCACCCACGAATGATATAAATACTACTGTAGCTTTGGCTTTACTTACGTCAGTGGCATATTTCTATGCGGGTCTTAACAAAAGGGGATTAAGTTATTTCGGGAAATATATTCAGCCAACTCCAATCCTTTTACCAATCAACATCTTAGAAGATTTCACAAAGCCCTTATCACTTAGTTTTCGACTTTTCGGGAATATCTTAGCTGATGAATTAGTCGTTGTTGTTCTTGTTTCTTTAGTACCTTCAGTGGTTCCTATACCTGTCATGTTCCTTGGATTATTTACAAGTGGTATTCAAGCTCTTATTTTTGCAACTTTAGCTGCGGCGTATATAGGTGAATCCATGGAGGGCCATCATTGAAATAGTCTTTTTTTAGATTAGCCCATATGCGCGGCTCAAGTCAAGACAAGTCAAGATAGTATTTACTTCGGAAATATACAATTTAGGCTAGATACAATCTAGAGTAATAGAAAAAAAGTTACGATATTAGAGACTTGTAAAAAGAAAGGAAAGAGATCTAAAAGATCTTTTTCCTAAACCCGTTTAATTTAACCCTCTCAATGAGTATTCGTTTTATGTTGGTAAGCCTGTGTCAAATTATAAATTATTCAAATAATAAAATAATTGAATAGTTTGAATTTTGCATAAGAATTCTTGTAGTATATGTTTATGTGGTGTGATTAAATAAAAGGGCGAAACAATTCTGCATTTTGTTCAAGAATTGACCAAAAGAAAATTATTATAATAAATAATTATAAATTGCATGAACTTAGATCAATAAAATAATTCGATTTCTATGCAATAATTTGCTTAATCCATGGGAATAATGATAAAGAAAAGGAAAGCGAGAAAAGAATTTACGAAAAAAAGGATTCATCAAAATTTTGGTTAGGTAGGTTTAGAACCAGGTATATGTAATATAATTGTATAATTGAATGGCTATAAGTCAACTTTTGTAGTTATTTCGACACTTAATTAATGAATCCAATTCAATTTAAGATGAATGACTGGTTTGTTTACGTTATAGAAGAAAAACACGTATATGTGATATTAGATATTTGTTATATATGAACTAAAGATATATTTCATTTGTTCTATTACTGTGAAATTGGAGATAGGGATTTCAATAGTCAATAAAAGTCTTCTGTTTCTGTGAATTAATAAACAGATGAAATCAAGAAAGGGTGGAATAATTCAAATAACAGTTCGGAACCAAGAAATGAAAGAGCAGAAGTCGTATGGGTTCACAAGGACTCTGCGAATAGAAACTAAAAAATATAAATCTAAGTAGTTCTGATGATTCAATAATATAATTATATTACTTCAACTCGAAGTTCTTAGTTACTTCGACTGGATGAATCCTAGCGACGGAATAATTAAGTCATAATTCATTGGTTGATTGTATCATTAACCATTTATTTTTTTTGGTACGAGGAACTTATCATGAATCCACTGATTTCTGCCGCTTCTGTTATTGCTGCTGGATTGGCTGTAGGGCTTGCTTCTATTGGACCTGGGGTTGGTCAAGGAACTGCCGCGGGTCAAGCTGTAGAGGGTATCGCGAGACAGCCTGAAGCTGAGGGAAAAATACGAGGCACTCTATTGCTTAGTCTAGCGTTTATGGAAGCTTTAACAATTTATGGACTGGTTGTAGCATTAGCACTTTTATTTGCGAATCCTTTTGTTTAATCTTAGAAATATGAAAAATTTTTATTTTTTCATATTTTATTGGCTTGGACTTGTCGTTTGCTTTTTCGAATTATATCCAAATTAAACTCCTACAATTACGTATTTTTTGAGAAAATAACCTACGGGAAGGGCTGATTTGCGGGTGAGGAATTAGCATACCAACTCGCTTTCATCCTTCCCGTCCGTAGTCCAATCCAAGGAAAACCATTCCCCTTTGGGGAAATGTTGTAACAAAATAAAAGGAGCAGTTTGTAGTTTATAATTCGAATATTCTTTAACCCGATTTTAAAATAGGAAATAAACAAATAGAATAAAAGAAGAAAAAGAGGTAATAAAAAAATAACTCTGTTCGGTTTTTTAGTCTATATACGTATAAGAGGAGAT